GAAGATTCTTATCTTGATATCCATCAAGATAATTGGGAATTGGGAAAACTTAAAGAAGAGAAAACTTATTTTTGGTTTGAAAAACCTATTGTAACTTTTCTTTTCGATTATAAACGCTGGAACCGCCCATTGAGATATTTAAAAAATGATAGGTTTGAAAATGCTATACGAAATGAAATGGCACAATATTTTTTTTATATATGCCCAAATAAAGGAAAACAAATAATCTCTTTTACATATCCGCCTAGTTTATCGACTTTTTCAGAAATGATAGAGCAAAAAATTTCTTTGTACACGACAGAAAAACTATCCCACGAAGACCTATATAATTATTGGGTTTATAACAATGAAAAAAAAAAATACAACTTAAAGAACGAATTTATAAGTAGAATACAAATTCTAGAAAAAGAGAAAGGATCTTTTACTTTTAATATACTAGAAAAAAGAACCAGATTGTGTGATGATGAGCATGAACAAGAATATTTGCCCAAAATGTATGATCCCTTTTTGAATGGGCCTTATCGTGGAACAATAAAAAAATTAGATTCACATGAAATCATGACTGATTTCATAACTTCAAGAGCGGATTCCATAGAAATATTGTGGATAAATAAAATTCATGGTCTATTTCATAAGAATTCTCAAGCACAAGCATTTGAACATAAAAAGAATAAGTTTTATTCTCATGAGGAATTTTTATCGAATCCTATTGATAATTTTGAGAATTCCTTAACCTCAATTGAGAAATTTTATTTCGATGTAATTACAACCGATCCAAATGATCTAATAAAAATTAGAAAAAATTCTATTGGAATGGAAGAAATTAGTAAAAAGGTTTCTAGATGGTCATACAAATTAACAGATGATTTCGAAGAAGAAGAAGATGAAGAAGAATCGACGGAGGACCCTGAAATTCGGTCAAGAAAAGGGAAACGCGTGATAATTTATACTGATAACGATCAGAGTACTAATTCGAGTACTACTAATAATACTACTAGTGATGAAGAAGACGAGGTGGCTTTGATACGTTACTCACAACAATCTGATTTTCGCCGTGGTATAATCAAAGGATCTATGCGTGCTCAAAGACGTAAAACAATTATCTGGGAAATGTTTCAAGCAAATGTGCATTCTCCACTTTTTTTGGATCGAATAGACAAAACATTTTTTTTTTCGTTTTTAGATATATCTAAAATTAAGAATTGGTTAGAGAGAACCTCAGAATCTCAAATTTATTATTTTGAGCAAAAACACACAAAAGAAAACGAGAAAACAAAGGAAGAGAAAAAAGAGGAAAATGAACGAATAGCAATATCAGAAACTTGGGAGAGCTTTATATTTATTCAAGCAATAAGAGGTTTAATATTAGTAACCCAATCTTTTCTTAGAAAATATGTTATATTACCCGTATTGATAATAGGTAAAAATATTAGTCGTATGTTATTATTGCAATTCCCCGAATGGTACGAGGATTTGAAGGAATGGAATGGAGAAATACATGTTAAATGTACTTATAATGGTGTTCAATTATCAGAAACGGAATTTCCCAAAAATTGGTTAAGAGATGGTATTCAAATAAAGATTCTATTTCCTTTTTGTCTGAAACCTTGGCAAAGATCTAAGGTACGATTTCATCATAGAGATCAGAAAGGGCAAAAAAAGGAGAAAAAAGATAATTTTTGTTTTTTAACAGTTTGGGGAAGAGAAACAGAGCTACCTTTTGGGTCTCCCCGAAAACGACCTTCTTTCTTTGAACCTATTTTTAAAGAACTCGAAAAAAAAGCGATAAAAGCTAAAAAGCAAATTTTACAAGTTATAAGAGTTTTCAAAGAAAGAGGAAATGGGGTTCTAAAAGTTTCAAAAAAAAAAAAAAGATGGGTCATCAAAATAATTCTATTTATAGACCTAATAATAAAAGAACTTGAAAAAGTAAAACCCATATTAAAATCGAGTAGGGTTAAAGTATATGAACCGAATGAAAATGGAAGAGATTCTAATATAAATAATAAGATTCTTCACGAATCGACCATTGCAATTCAATCCCTAAATTGTATAAATGAAAATTATTCACTCATCGAAACAAAAATGAAGGATCTTGCTAATAAGACAATCACAATTAAGAGTCAAATAGAAGGAATCACACAAGACAAGAAAAAAATGGTTCTAACTTATGATGATAAAAGATCGGAATTACAGAAGGATATTTGGCAAATATTTAACAGAAAAAATATCCGATTAATACGTAAATCGCATTATTTTATAAAATCTTTTATTGAAAAAATATACATGAATATATTACTATGTATCATTAAGATTCCAAAAATCAATGCACAACTTTTCTTTAAATCAACAAACAAAATTGTAACTAAATCCATTTATAATGATAAAACAAATCAAGAAGGAATTGAAAAGACAAATCAAAATACAATGAACTTTATTTCGACTATAAAAAAGTGGTTTTATAATACTTTTTATAATACTCATTTTAGTATTAGCAATAAAAATTATAATATTTATTGGGACTTATCTTCTTTGTCTCAAGCATATGTATTTTACAAATTCTCGCAAAATCAATTACTTAACAAATATCCTTTTAAATCTGTACTTCAATATCATAACACCTATACTTTTCTTGCAGATATAATAAAGAATTATTATACAACACGAGGAATATTTGGGTCCAAACCAAAGCATAAGAAAATGCATAAGTATAGAATGAATAAATGGAAAATGTGGTTAAGGGGTCATTCTCAATACAATTTATCTCAGACTAAATGGTCTTATTTAGTACCGAAAAAATGGCAAAATAGGGCCAACCAATATCATATAATTCAAAAGAAAGACTCAACGAAATCGGATTTATATAAAAAAGAAAAAGACCAATTGAAAAAACATTACGGATATGATCTTTTGTCATATAAATATATAAATTTTGAGGATAATAAGAACTCATATATTTATGGGTCAACGTTAAAATTACAAGAAGTAGAGAACAACAAAATTTCATATAATTTCAATACACTGAAACCCGAACCATTTTATGGATTGATAAGGATAGTTATTAATAATTATCTAGAAAAAAGATTTCTCATTGATACGAACAAAAATATGGATAGACAATTTTTTGATTATAAAATTCCCTATTTCTGTATTATCAATAATATTGATATTGAGACCCCGGCCAATACGCATAAGATTCATAAAAATACTAAAAATCTAAATTATCAAAAATTAAAAAAAAAAAAATTTTTTGATTGGATGGGAATGAATCAAGAAATATTATATCGTACCATATCAAATCTAGAACCTTGGTTTTTCCCAGAATTTGTACTACTTTTTAATGCGTATAAAATGAAACCGTGGATCATACCTACCAAATTACTTATTTTTCATTTTAATTTCTATGAAAATATTAGTACAAGTAAAAAGAGCAATGTAAAAAAAAATGAACAACAAGGTCAAAGAAATCTTGTATCAGATTTACGAAAACAAGATGAAAAAGATGTTGAACCAGATTATACAGGAGCAGACATTAAAAAAGGTAGAAAAAAAACACAATCTAAGAGCAAGAAAGAAGCGGAACTCAATTTTTTCTTGAAAAAATATTTTCTTTTTCAATTAAGATGGGATGATCCCTTGAATCAAAGAATGATCAATAATATAAAGGTATATTGTCTTCTACTTAGACTGATAGATCCAAAGGAAATAGCTATATCCTCAACTCAAAGAGGAGAGATACATCTAGATGTAATGTTGATTCAGAAAGATCTAACTCTTACAGAATTGGTAAAAAGAGGCATATTTATTATCGAACCAATTCGCCTATCTATGAAAAGGGATGGAAAATATATTATATATCAAACCATAGGTATTTCATTGGTTGATAAGAATAAACGCCGAACTGATGGAAAATACATAATAAAAAAAAAATATGTTGATAAAAAAAAATTTCATGAATCTGTTGCACAACACAGCAATACACTTGTGACTAAAAACAAAAATTATTATGATTTCCTTGTTCCTGAAAATATTCTATCCCCCAGACGTCGTAGAGAATTGAGAATTTTCATTTGTTTTAATTCTAAAAATTGGAATATTATAGGTAGAAATCCAATATTTTGTAATCAAAACAACATAAACAACTGTGGACAGTTTTTGAACAAGGAAAAACACCTTAATACAGATACAAATAAATTCATTAAATTAAAACTGTTTCTTTGGCCCAATTATCGATTAGAAGATTTAGCTTGTATGAATCGTTATTGGTTTGATACCAATAATGGCAGTCGTTTCAGTATATCAAGAATACATATGTATCCACGATTCAGAATTCTTTAATAAATTAATAATATATAATAAATATAACATAGTGTATTTCCTATATATTTATTATATATATATGTTTTTATCGAAAAAAACATTCTCTTTCCTGAATAGAAAAATCTTGAATAAAAAAATGGATCGTTCCTTTCTATATGAAGAATGAAGAAATTAATGAAGAATGAAGAAATTAAATTTTTTTTGTACTAGATTCGAATAACTGGAAATAACAAGTTTAATAAAAATTTTAATTTTTCCTGATCGGTAAAATCCGCGTAAAAGAAAAAAATATAAAAATTTGTTTTTATGGTCAAAAATGCATTCATCTCAGCTATTCGACAAGAAAAAGAAAAAAACTGTGGATCTGTTGAATTTCAAGTATTTAGTTTCACTGATAAGATACAGAGACTTACTTCACATTTAAAATTACATAAAAAAGATTTTTTATCGCAAAGGGGTCTACGAAAAATTCTGGGAAAACGTCAACGGCTGTTGGATTATTTGTCAAAGAAAAATCGAGTACGTTATAAGAAATTGATTAACCAATTGGGTATTCGGGAGTCAAAAACTCGTTAATTTGAAGTTTCAGATTGGTTTGAATTTTTTCTTTAGTTATTAGATTTTTCATTTTGATAAACTTCATTTTGCTAAATTCATGGAATAATGAATTGAATTAAGGAAAAAAAGTTATGACTGTACCAGCTACAAGAAAGGATCTCATGATAGTTAATATGGGTCCTCACCACCCATCAATGCATGGTGTTCTTCGACTAATTGTTACTCTCGATGGTGAAGATGTTATTGATTGTGAACCTATATTGGGTTATTTACATAGAGGGATGGAAAAAATAGCGGAAAATCGAACAATTATACAATATTTGCCTTATGTAACACGATGGGATTATTTAGCCACTATGTTCACAGAAGCAATAACAGTAAATGCACCAGAACGATTAGAAAGCGTTCAAGTACCTAAAAGAGCTAGTTACATTAGAATAATTATGCTAGAACTGAGTCGTATAGCTTCTCATTTATTATGGCTTGGACCTTTTATGGCAGATATCGGTGCACAGACTCCCTTTTTCTATATTTTCAGAGAAAGGGAATTGTTATATGATCTATTCGAAGCCGCCACAGGTATGCGAATGATGCATAATTATTTCCGTATTGGGGGAGTTGCTGCCGATCTACCTTATGGCTGGATAGAGAAATGTTTGGATTTTTGCGATTATTCTTTAACAGGAATTGTTGAATATCAAAAACTTATTACGCGGAATCCTATTTTTTTGAAACGCGTTGAAGGAGTGGGCATTATTGGTGGCAAGGAGGCAATAAATTGGGGTTTATCAGGACCAATGTTACGAGCTTCTGGAATCCAATGGGATCTTCGTAAAGTTGATAGTTATGAATGTTACAATAAATTTGATTGGGAAGTCCAATGGCAAAAAGAAGGAGATTCACTAGCTCGTTATTTAGTGAGAATCGGTGAAATGAAGGAATCTATAAAAATTATTCAACAGGCTCTAGAAGGAATTCCTGGAGGACCTTATGAGAATTTAGAAGTCCGACGTTTTGATAAAGCAAAAAATTCCGAATGGAATAATTTTGAATATAGATTTATTACTAAAAAACTTTCACCCAATTTTGAATTGTCGAAGCAAGAACTTTATGTGAGAGTAGAAGCCCCAAAAGGAGAATTAGGAATTTTTTTGATAGGAGATAGTAGTGTTTTCCCTTGGAGATGGAAAATTCGTCCACCCGGTTTTATCAATTTGCAAATTCTCCCTCAACTAGTTAAAAGAATGAAATTGGCAGATATCATGACGATATTAGGTAGTATAGATATCATTATGGGAGAAGTTGATCGTTGAAATGATAATTGATATGACAGAAGTGGAAGTACAAGCTATCAATTCTTTTTCTAGATCGGAATCTTTAAAAGAAGTCTATGGACTCATATGGATCTTTGTTCCTATTTTCGCCCTTATATTGGGAATAACAATAGGGGTACTAGTAATTGTGTGGTTAGAAAGAGAAATATCTGCAGCAATACAACAACGCATTGGGCCTGAATATGCCGGTCCATTGGGAATTCTTCAAGCTATAGCAGATGGAACCAAATTACTTTTTAAAGAAGATATCCTTCCATCTAGAGGAGATATTCGTTTGTTCAGTGTGGGACCGTCTATAGCAGTCATATCTGTTCTATTAAGTTATTTAGTAATTCCTTTTGGATATCGCCTTGTTTTGGCCGATCTCAGTATAGGCGTTTTTTTATGGATCTCCATTTCAAGTATTGCCCCTATTGGACTTCTTATGTCAGGATATGGGTCGAATAATAAATATTCTTTTTCAGGTGGTCTACGGGCTGCTGCTCAATCTATCAGTTATGAAATACCATTAACTCTATGTGTGTTATCAATATCTCTACGTGTGATTCGACAGAACATTATTATTTTCACTCTTTTCTAGAAATAGAATAAAGAAATTGAATATATTCAATGGATATTTTCTTTTTTTTTATCATTAGGGTTGATGAATTAAGCTAGATAGTTAGATGAGTAAAAGCAAACTGCTTATAAATTTGCAGTAAGAGGATTAAATCTCATTCCCTATGTACGAGAATATAAACATAAGCAGTATAAACTGTTTACCCCAAGATTAAGATTCTTTGACCAATTATCATATCTTGAAGCGGGTATAAAAGATCAACTGTATGGGGTTTCTACTACTGTGTTGTATTTATTACCATACCGGGGATCAATCAAAAATCTGTGGACAGTTAGGAACACCAAGGTACACAAAAGATTAGTAATGGAGATAATGTAAGATATAAAAAAGGGTATTTTTGCATAAAACTTTGGATAAAACGAATCATAATGAGGATTTTAAGTTGGTAGAAATGACCAAGTAGTACTTCTCCACGATTCCGATCTTGAGTATGCTCCTATTCACTGATTAAAGAAATGACTATAAAAAACGAATTAATCCTTTTTTTTTCAGAATACCTCCTCTACTCTGAGAAAGAAGAATAGGACAGGAGTAAAAGAAATAGAATGCAAAATATTGAACGGGAAAAATGAAATAAAAAAATACGATACAGGATATTTATTTCTTATTTCTTTTCCCCATTCATATTCATATCTATACACATACATGGAATTCTTAATCATAAATTTGGAATTAATGATCAATTCTTTCTAACTAATTCTTTCTTTAGAGTTATTGATAAAACCTAATTTATTGATATAACAAGTATTTTATTTAAGGATTAAGTTATTACCAAATAAAGAGAAATTTGAATTTTAATGGAAAAGATCAATTCAGAAGTTTTATTCTAGCAGACGGAATTTCGTTGGTCTAATTTTGGACTCCCCGGTATTATTCTATTTAGAAGTAGAATCTAAAAATTACAATAATAGCGAACAAGTACTTACATTTATTTGTGACCATAGAGGAGCCGTATGAAGCTGAGGTCTCATGTACGGTTTTGAAATAGCGATACGAACAGTAATGTTATTATCGACTATGATTATCTAACAGTTCAAGTACAGTTGATATAGTTGAGGCACAGTCAAAATATGGTTTTTGGGGGTGGAATATGTTGCGTCAGCCTATAGGGTTTGTTGTTTTTCTAATTTCTTCTCTAGCAGAATGTGAGAGATTACCTTTTGATTTACCAGAAGCGGAGGAGGAATTAGTAGCAGGTTATCAAACAGAATATTCGGGTATTAAATACGCTCTATTTTACCTTGCTTCTTACCTAAATTTGTTAGTTTCTTCATTATTTATAACAGTTCTTTACTTAGGCGGGTGGAATTTTTCTATTCCGTATATATCTATTCCTGAACTTTTCGGAATAAATAAAATGACAGAAGTTTTTGGAATAACAATTGGTATATTTATTACATTAGCTAAAGCTTATTTGTTTTTGTTCGTTCCTATCACAGCAAGATGGACTTTACCTAGGCTGAGAATGGACCAACTTTTAAATTTTGGATGGAAATTTCTTTTACCTATTTCTCTGGGTAATCTATTATTGACAACTTCTTCCCAACTTATTTACCTATAAAGAATAGAATAAGATAATGATATTCTCCATTCATAACTGATCTTAAACAAGAGAAAGAAACATCAAATTATTCACGGAGATCCACAATATGTTCCCTATGGTGACCGGGTTCATAAATTATGGTCAACAAACAATACGAGCTGCAAGGTACATTGGTCAAAGTTTCATAATTACCCTATCCCATACAAATCGTTTACCTGTAACTATTCAATATCCTTATGAAAAATCGATCACATCAGAACGTTTCCGCGGTCGAATTCACTTTGAATTCGATAAATGTATTGCTTGTGAGGTATGTGTTCGTGTATGTCCCATAGATCTACCCGTTGTTGATTGGAGGTTTAAAAGAGAGATTAAAAAGAAACAATTGCTTAATTATAGTATCGATTTTGGAGTCTGTATATTTTGTGGTAATTGTGTCGAGTATTGTCCAACAAACTGTTTATCGATGACTGAAGAATATGAGCTTTCAACTTATGATCGTCACGAATTAAATTATAATCAAATTGCATTAGGTCGGTTACCAATGTCAGTAATTGGAGATTACACAATTCAAACAGTTATGAATTCCAGTCAAATCAAAATGGATAAAGATAAACCCCTTGATTCAAGAACGATTACTGATTACTAATATAATATTTTTTATATAAAGATAAAGGGAAACAAGTCGCCCTTTTTTGTCAGAAACTAATAAACTTATTAACCATTAATTGTTGAGAATAACTCTTTGATTTAAACTGCGAATATGTGCTTTCTTAATGATTTTAATAACTTTATCTATATCCACAGTAATCCATCCATATCCATATTAAGATTAAATTCATTAGAAACTCATCATATATAACATATATAAGAAAAATATATAAGAAAAAAATTTAAGGGGAACACCCCCCTCTTTCCTGGACTATTTAGTAAGGTCATGAAATATTTTGACTTATTTTTCTCTTATAATAATGGATTTACCTGGACCAATACATGATATACTTGTAGTATTTCTGGGATCATTTCTTATATTAGGAGGTCTAGGAGTAGTATTGTTTACTAATCCAATTTATTCCGCCTTTTCGTTAGGATCGGTTCTTGTTTGTATATCTTTATTCTATATTTCATCAAACTCCTATTTTGTAGCTGCCGCCCAACTTCTTATTTATGTAGGAGCCATAAATGTCTTAATCATATTTGCTGTTATGTTTGTGAATGGTTCAGAATATTCCAACGACTCCTATTTTTGGACTATTGGAGATGGAGTCACTTCACTGGTTTGTATAAGTATTCTTTTTTCACTAATTACTACTATCGCAGATACGTCATGGTACGGAATTATTTGGACTACAAGATCAAATCAGATTATAGAGCAAGACTTTATAAGCAACGTTCAACAAATTGGAATTCATTTATCAACAGATTTTTATCTTCCGTTTGAACTCATTTCGATAATTCTTTTAGTTTCTTTGATAGGCGCAATTACTATGGCCCGTCAATAATAAATAGTTTAGTTAGAATTCAAAAAATTTTTAGTTTAATCTACTGTCAATATTCCCTTTTTTCTGTAATTGCTCGATTCTAGTCAATCAACTTGGTTGGATTTTTGTTCATATTGAAACGAATCGAGGTTGATTAGGAGTTAGTCAATGATGTTCGAACATGTACTTTTTTTGAGTGTCTATTTATTTTCGATCGGTATCTATGGATTGATCACAAGTCGAAACATGGTTAGAGCACTTATGTGTCTTGAACTTATACTTAATTCGGTTAATATTAATCTCGTACTATTTTCTGATATATTTGATAGTCGCCAATTAAAAGGAGAGATTTTCTCAATCTTTATTATAGCCATTGCAGCAGGGGAAGCTGCTATTGGGCTAGCTATTGTTTCGTCGATCTATCGTAACAGAAAATCAACCCGTATTAATCAATCAAGTTTGTTGAAGAATTAGCCATAACTAAACTATATAAATATATAATATATATAGAAATTATAGATATAGAAATTATAGAAAAAATTTTCTATAAAATATCATTTCAGTATTTTTTTTTATTTATTTACAAATAATACTAATATGTATAGTAATATTTCAATATAGTACTATAATATATTGAAATATTGACGATCTCTTAGCCAACGTGAAGTCGCACGTGTGATTCATGTAACTCATATGATCATAGTTGTTGAAAGATAAATCAAAGTCTCTTGGTCCCTTCTCATGAACAGATTTATAAAAATTTTGATTCTTAAGATTTTTTTTGATAAATCATTGATTCATCTGGTTTCTATACATAAAGAAAATATAAATATATAAAAAATTTATAATTTTCTAATTTAGAATTCGTTTTTTACTTTACCAGATCGAAAATTTTTTATGTTCAAAACTGGAATTTATAGACCCAATGTCACATTCAGTAAAAATTTATGATACATGTATAGGGTGCACTCAATGTGTACGAGCCTGCCCCACAGATGTATTGGAAATGATACCTTGGGACGGATGTAAAGCTAAGCAAATTGCTTCCGCGCCAAGAACCGAAGACTGTGTAGGTTGTAAAAGATGTGAATCCGCCTGTCCAACAGATTTTTTGAGTGTCCGTGTTTATTTATGGCATGAAACAACTCGCAGCATGGGTCTATCTTATTGATACGTTATAATAAATTCCACTTGAATCATTTGATTCCTTTTTACCGACAAAAGCCCGTACTCAAAAAAATATATTCTTTTGAGCACGGGCTTTTTGGTCAAAACGTATCTTGTCTTTATCACGAGTTATTTCCCTTGGTTAACAATACTTGTAGTTTTGCCAATATTCGCGGGTTCCTCAATTTTCTTTCTACCCCATAGGGGGAATAAGGTATTTAGGTGGTATACTATATGTATTTGTTTATTAGAACTCCTTATAACAACCTATGTGTTCTGTTATCATTTCCAATTGGACGATCCATTAATTCAATTAGAAGAGAATGCTAAATGGATAAATGTTTTCAATTTTCACTGGAGACTGGGAATCGACGGACTTTCTATAGGACCCATTTTACTAACAGGATTTATCACTACTTTAGCTACTTTAGCAGCTTGGCCTGTTACTCGAAATTCGCGATTGTTCTATTTCCTGATGTTAGCAATGTACAGCGGTCAAATAGGATTATTTTCTTCTAGAGATCTTTTACTTTTTTTTATCATGTGGGAGTTAGAATTAATTCCTGTTTACTTACTTTTATCTATGTGGGGAGGAAAGAAACGTTTGTACTCGGCTACAAAGTTTATTTTGTACACTGCGGGGGGTTCCATTTTTCTCTTAATAGGAGTTCTAAGTATGGGTTTATATGGTTCCAATGAACCGACATTGGATTTTGACAGATTAGCTAATCAGTCATATCCTGTGACATTAGAAATAATATTCTATTTGGGCTTCCTTATTGCTTATGCTGTCAAATCACCGATTATACCCCTACATACATGGCTACCGGATACCCATGGAGAAGCACATTACAGTACATGTATGCTTCTAGCGGGAATCTTATTAAAAATGGGAGCATATGGATTGATTCGTATCAATATGGAATTATTACCACATGCTCACTCTATATTTTCTCCCTGGTTGATGATAGTAGGGGCAATCCAAATAATTTATGCAGCTTCAACCTCGCTTGGTCAACGCAATCAAAAAAAAAGAATAGCCTATTCTTCTGTATCGCACATGGGTTTCACAATTATAGGAATTGGTTCTATAACCGACATGGGACTCAACGGAGCCGTTTTACAAATACTCTCTCATGGATTTATTGGTGCTGCACTTTTTTTCTTGGTAGGAATGAGTTGTGATAGAATACGTCTTGTTTATCTCGACGAAATGGGGGGGATATCCATTCCAATGCCAAAAATATTTACCATGTTTAGTAGTTTCTCAATGGCTTCTCTTGCATTGCCGGGAATGAGTGGTTTTGTTGCGGAATTAGTAGTATTTTTGGGACTAATTACCAGTCCAAAATATCTTTTAATGCCAAAAATAGTAATTACCCTTGTAATGGCAATTGGAATGATATTAACTCCTATTTATTTGTTATCTATGTTACGTCAGATGTTCTATGGATACAATTTTTTCAATGTTCCAAACTCAAATTTCGTGGATTCTGGACCACGAGAACTATTTGTTTCGATCTGTATCTTTTTACCCGTAATAGGAATTGGTATTTATCCCGATTTCGTTCTTTCTTTATCAGTTGACAAGATACAAGCTATCCTATCTAATTATTTTCATAGATAATTTTTTTTTCTTAATGAGATAGAAAGTCTTATAATTTTCAATTTTAAGATTTTTAAAACTATTCACTGTACAACGAAAAAAAATAATAATAAAAAAGTGAATTAGAAAGATGTATCCCAAGTTTTTGAGAACCGTTTGAATCTTAATTCAAACAGTTCTTAAAAACTCGCAAAAATTTTCGTTATATACGTCTTACTTATTCCGCATGGAATTGCAGAAATTCCATTAGATTTTATGTGAATGAACCATAACTATGTAGACCTATTCCTAATAGATTGATCCCAAAATAGCATATCCAAATTATAAGAAATCCTATAGAAGCTACAAGTGCCGAATTCGTACCGTGCAAACTTTGATTTGTTCTAGTATGTAAATAAATCGCGAATATGGTCCAAGTAATAAATGCCCAAGTTTCCTTGGGGTCCCAATTCCAATAAGACCCCCATGCTTCGTTAGCCCATACCGCTCCAGAAAGAATACCTATGGTTAAAAAGGTAAACCCTAAACTAATAACACGATAACTCCAATAATCCAAACGCCGAATTAATTGATATTTATAATAATTTGGAAATGAAAGAAAAGAAGTGTTGTTAAAAGCACTTCTTTTTTCGTTCAAGTATTCGATCTTCCCAAAGAAAAATGACTTAATTAATAAATTTTTGCTTCTAAAAAAAATATCGATGTTTTTTCGAAATGTAATGACTAAAAAAGCGACTGATAATAATGAACCACATAAAAGAGCCGCATAGCTCAATAACATCATACTTACATGCATCATTAACCACTGAGATTGTAGAGCAGGTACTAATATTGCTGATTGATGCATTTTACTTGAAAGACCAGATGTAGCGAAACCTTGAGTAAAAATAGCACTTGGCGCGGTTATTGTGCTTAAATCATTTTTATGATTCCATAGCTTGGAAACCATATGAATAATGGAAAAACTCCATGAAAGGAAGATCAATGACTCATATAAATTACTTAATGGAAAATGTCTCGAAGAAATCCAACGAATAACTAATAATCCTGTTACAGAGAAAAAAGTAGCTAACATTCCCTTTTCCGACGAATGGCGTAATCCGATGATTTCGTGAACTAATAGATTCATCAAATGAATCGCAATCACAATTGAAACGATCGAAAAAGAGAGATGAGTTAATATATGTTCTAAAGTCGCAAATATCATACATAAAAGGGGTCTCATTACAGAATTGAAATCGGGAATTAAATACATTATAAGATAAGATCTATTCTATCTCTTTTAGAGTATGCCGCCACTCGGACTCGAACCGAGATGCTCTAGCACTGCTTCCTAAGAGCAGCGTGTCTACCAATTTCACCATAGCGGCTTACTTGAAATAATAATAGTCAATTCATGTTGAATCGTCTAGATGTAGATTCTAGAATCCGATATAGTTATACTTTAGGAAACATTAGAATAGATGAATAAGGGTTCCTTTCAACTCTTTAGTTTAATTTAAACTAAAGTATTCTTTAAATTGTTAATAACACTTATAAAACTTAGAAAGATATTTTTTTTTATTCAAATAACTATAAATTCAATAAATAGGATTTTATACATATCAAAATGTAATTACTAAATTTAATAAATGAAATTAGAAATTAAAGGACTCTTTTTCGAAAAATCTTGTTTTTAGTCTACTTTTTAATGTACTTAATGTAATTTCATTAATTATTCTAATTATATAAATATAGAAAATATATATAATGTTAATTAATTATATAAATTAAAAAATAATATATATATATTTTGTTTATATACTCTTTGTTGTTTGTTATGTACATAATTTAAATATAAGATAATATTTAGTAAACGAAACCAATTTAATTTGATCTTCAGATAGACATATAATAAAACAAAATAGTTTTAATATTCATCATAATTGCATTTTATTTCTTTTCCTAATGGAAAAAAATATTTTTCTATTGGGAAAAGAAATAAAATAATACTTAGAACCAAACTAGTAGACAGATAAGTTAGTATTCGACATAAAATAGCAGCTAGTTCTAACTAATCTTGAGGAGGTCAATACATAAGTTAATGCAAATTTTTCATATTCTAAATATAGAAAAGTTCTTTAAATCACGGAATTCAAATTATTCCAAGATTTTCTTATTTGTTTGCCGCACAAAAAAACTTTTTGAATTTCCCGTAGAAACGGACTTTGCTAAAGAAAAGGCTTTTATTGCAACTAAATTTCCCTTTTTCTTCCAAATATTTCTACGAATACGTTTTTTTGATATAGAGGTACGTTTTTTTGGAACTGCCATAAAAAAAAAGAGTTATTCCTTTTTATTGTTGTATGTGAAAGACATGTATTGCTCAATATGGATTGTTTTTTTTTAGTCTTAGTCATTTTTTATATTATATTTCATTCCGTCGATAATCTTTTTTTTTTGTAATATAAATAATCCAAATATATTGTTTATATATATACATGTGTGTTACATATATAATAAACTAGGAAAAAATAGAAGAAAAGAAAGTAAAATTTTAAAAGGAATTTTCTAGTAGTTAATATGTTAAACAAGACATTCCGTTAGCTAAGAAAAGGAACTTTCATTTTAAGTTTTTTTTTATTTCAGTTCTAGAATATAAGAAGTAAGGGGTTTTATAAGATTTCTGATATTTTCTTATCTTATTGGATTGAAAGCCGATCAATCAATTCTACAAAAAATATAAATTAGGTAATTATTACAAAAAAAATTTACTATAAGAATTAGTTGATTTATTAATGCATACTATATATCCATATTCTACTGGTATTGGTATAGTTATTTTTGTTTACTTTGCTTACTTTTACTTTGCTTACTATAGTATATGATATGGTTACATATTACTAGAATAGAATTCTAGTATAGTTATTTTTTTTAATATCATATTCTCATTTTTTTTTGAACTAAAAAAATCTTTTTTTAGTTCAAAAATGAATAACTCAAAAATTACTCTATATCGAGCTATTTGAGCAAAGCATTTAAGCAACAAATTATAACTTTTTCAATTTTTTTAAATATCTGAAAAAGTAAGAAAAATGTAAAATAAGAATATTTAAGGTTTCATATCTTTTTTTGTTAATTTTTTTATTGCTTTTGAAGAAAACAATAAAAATTGGTGAATCGGAAACAATTATAAGAAAAAAACGAAAATTTGTGTTTTTTTATGGAACATACATATAAATATGCATGGATAATACCTTTTCTTCCATTTCCTATTACTATGTTAATAGGATTTGGACTTCTGCTTATTCCTGCAGCAACAAAAAATATTCGACGTATGTGGGCTTTTCCGAGTGTTTTGATGCTAACTATAGCTATGGTGTTTTCTGTTAATCTTTCTATTCAGCAAATAAACGGAAATTTTATCTATCAATATCTATGGTCTTGGACTGTCAATAATGATTTTTCTTTAGAGTTCGGACACTTGATTGATCCGCTTACTTCTATTATGTCAATATTAATTACTACTGTTGGAATCATGGTTCTTATTTATAGTGATAATTATATGTCTCATGATCAAGGATATTTGAGATTTTTTTCTTATATGAGTTTTTTCAATACTTCTATGTTGGGATTAGTTACTAGTTCTAATTTGATACAAATTTATATTTTTTGGGAACTTGTAGGAATGTGTTCCTATTTATTAATAGGTTTTTGGTTCACACGACCAATTGCAGCAAGTGCTTGCCAAAAAGCTTTTGTAACCAATCGTATAGGGGATTTTGGTTTATTATTAGGAATTTTAGGATTTTATTGGATAACGGGTAGTTTCGAATTTCGGGATTTGTTCGAAATAGTTACTAATTTAATTCATAATAATGGAGTAGATTCTTTATTTGTTATTCTTTGTGCTTCTTTTTTATTCCTCGGCGCAGTTGCTAAATCTGCACAATTTCCCCTTCACATATGGTTACCTGATGCTATGGAAGGACCCACTCCCATTTCGGCTCTTATACATGCTGCTACTATGGTAGCAGCAGGAATTTTTCTTATAGCTAGGCTTCTTCCTCTTTTCATAGTCATACCTTACATAATGAATCTTATTTCCTTAATAGGTGTAATAACAGTACTATTAGGAGCTACTTTGGCTTTTGCTCAAAGAGATATTAAAAGAAGTTTAGCTTATTCTACCATGTCTCAATTGGGTTATATTATGTTAGCTCTAGGTATAGGTTCTTATAGGGCTGCTTTATTCCATTTGATCACTCATGCCTATTCGAAAGCTTTATTGTTTTTAGGATCTGGATCCATTATTCATTCAATGGAATCCATTGTTGGATTTTCACCAGATAAAAGTCAAAATATGGTTCTTATGGGGGGGTTAACAAAATATATTCCGATTACAAGAATTACTTTTTTATTAGGTACATTTTCTCTTTGTGGTATTCCACCTCTTGCTTGTTTTTGGTCGAAAGACGAAATTCTTAATGATAGTTGGTTGTATTCACCAATTTTCGCAATAATCGCTTCATTTACAGTAGGATTTACTGCATTTTATATGTTTCGAATGTATTTACTTACCTTTGATGGGCATTTGCGTATTCATTTTCAAAATTACAGTAGCGCTAAAAATAGTTCTTTCTATTCAATATCTTTATGGGGAAAAGAAGTACCAAAAGAAATAAATAAAAATTTACTGTTTTCAACAATGAATACTAAGGTTTCTTTTTTTTTTTTTAATACATATCAAATTGAAACTAATTTTAAAAATAGAGTACGATACTTTAGTACTTACTTTAGAAATAAACATACTTACACCTATCCTCACGAATCGGACAATACTATGTTGTTTCCCATGCTTATATTGGTATTATTTACTTTATTCATTGGATC